TAGTTCCTTTCCCGCTAACAAATTGATGGAGTATTCTATAACTTTGATTTGTGTTTCTTCGAAGTAATATTAACACCTTTTCAAATTCCTGTATAGTCTTTCTCAGTTTATCCACAGACTATATCTCATTTCTTTCTATATACCCTCTTCCCAATATTCTTATGCATCCAACAGGAGTTGAACCTGTGAATTCGCCAATTATGAGTTGGGTGCTTTAACCGTTCAGCCATGGATGCTAAAGTACGTCTTTACAGTATTCTATAGATAGAATATTCTATCTAGATAGTTATTAAAGGAATCTTAGTAGGAATAGTATGGTATAAATACGATTGTAAAAATAAGAATTGTTTCTTATCATGTTTCTCCCTCATTCGATGGGATAAAAATATCTTTCACGTTCAAGCTTCATGAGGATGAGACAATAGAGGGAGAAAGGAGAAAAAAGGATCGATAAATAATATGATGTATCTGATGTAGCAAATGTACCATTTCCTCACAGAAGAAAAGTAGAGAGAAAAAAAAAAGAAGAAGTATTCTTTTTTTTTTTTTTCTCTCTACTTTTCTTTCTCTCTAGAGGACTAAACCATTCAAGTTTTCAGTCCCGGCTGTATAGCAGCACCAAAGACTTTGCATCTTCTACTAGATGGAGAAATATTTACGGTCCCGGCTCAGCTATCTAGTAGTCATATCGAAAACAATATTTCTAATCTCAGCTATCTAGCGACAATAATGAAAGATTTGAAGTCTTTATTTATTAAAGAGTTAAAGTCTTTATTGAAGGATTTACAGTCCCGAGATAAAGACTTTGTAAAAACAGTTACAGTCCTGAAACAAAGACTTTATTGAAGGATTTACAGTCCCGAAATAAAGTCAGAAATAGTTAACGTCTTTATTGAAGGATTTACAGTCCCGAAATAAAGACGTTAAAGTCTTTCTATGTCAAAAATTGTCAAAAATTTCTTATTTTTCACATATTCATTCAAGTTATTCATCGATATCTAGTAAATAGGCCTTATTCGGAACTTATCAACGTCCATAAATATATGGTAAAAAGGTCTCGGAACTTGTCAACGTCCATAAATATATAGTAAAAAGGTCTCGGAACTTATCAACGTCCATCGATATGGAGTAAAAGATTTCTCATCCTTTACTTCTTGAAAAAAGACACCTATATAGTATAGTCAAAGATTTCCAATCTTTGACTTGTTAGGCATCTATAGCGTCTATATAGTCAAAGATTTCCAATCTTTGACTTGTTAGACGTATATTCCATGTAATAGATGAAGTACTAGAGAAAATAGTCGTTATCCTCTATTTTCTGTAAAGTTATTACCTCTATTTTTTGTAAAGGTAATAAAGAACCGAATCGTTATCCTCTATTTTCTGTAAAGTTATTACCTCTATTTTTTGTAAAGGTAATAGAGAATAAAATCGTTATACTCTATTTTCTGTAAAGTTATTACCTCTATTTTTTGTAAAGGTAATAGAGAATAAAATCGTTATACTCTATTTTCTGTAAAGTTATTACCTCTATTTTTTGTAAAGGTAATAGAGAACAAAATTGTTATCCTTTATTTTCTGTAAAGTTATTACCTCTATTTTCTGTAAAGGTAATAAATAGAGCAGAATCGTTATCCTTTATTTTTTGTAAAGGTATTACCTCTATTTTTTGTAAAGGTAATAGAGAATAAAATCGTTATCCTTTATTTTTTGTAAAGGTATTACCTCTATTTTCTGTAAAGGTAATAGAGAATAAAATCGTTATACTCTATTTCATGTAAAGTTCATGTAAAGTTATTACCTCTATTTTTTGTAAAGGTAATAGAGAACAAAATCGTTATCCTTTATTTTTTGTAAAGGTATTACCTCTATTTTCTGTAAAGGTAATAGAGAATAGAATCGTTATCCTTTATTTTTTGTAAAGGTATTACCTCTATTTTCTGTAAAGGTAATAGAGAATAGAATCGTTATCCTTTATTTTTTGTAAAGGTATTACCTCTATTTTCTGTAAAGGTAATAAAGAACAGAGTCGTTATCCTCTATTTTCTGTAAAGTTATTATCTCTATTTTCTGTAAAGGTAATAAATAGAACAGAATCGTTATACTTATTTCATTAAAAGAGTCGTTATTCTTATTTCATTAAAAGAATCGTTATACTCTATTTTCTGTAAAGTTATTACCTCTATTTTTTGTAAAGGTAATAGATAGAACAGAATTGTTATCCTTTATTTTTTGTAAAGGTATTATCTCTATTTTCTGTAAAGATAATAAATAGAACAGAATCGTTATACTCTATTTTTTGTAAAGTTATTATCTCTATTTTCTGTAAAGATAATAAATAGAACAGAATCGTTATACTCTATTTCATGTAAATTCTCCATCCATATAGATAAAAGATTTTGTGTCTTTTACTTTTTAACAAGATATCTATATAGATAGATGTAACGACTCATTCTAAGGTAACGACTCATTCTATGATAACGACTCATTCTAAGGTAACGCTTCATTCTAACGCCTCATTCTAACGACTCATTCTAACGCCTCATTCCAACGACTCATTCTACGATAACGCCTCATTCTAACGACTCATTCCAACGACTCATTCCAACGACTCATTCCAACGATTTATTCCAACGATTCATTCCAACGACTCATTCTATGATAACGCCTCATTCTAACGACTCATTCCAACGACTCATTCCAACGATTCGTTCCAACGACTCATTCCAACGACTCATTCTAACGACTCATTCTATGTCAAACATTTCTGATTTCCCACACATTCGTTCAAGCAAGTTCTCTATATAGAGGGAGAAAAAAGATTTCTTATCCTTTACGTCTTAAAGATTTCTTATCCTTTACTTCTTGAAGAAGAAGTTCTCTACATAGAGAAAAGATAGAGAAAAGATTTCAAATCATTTTACTTATTCCATATAAAAGAAAATTGGCTTTTCTTTTATATAGAAAGAGAAAAAGTAGTTTCGATTTCTTTGATTTCTTTGCCTGAAGGAGATTCTTGTAATCTCCTGCCTTGAAGAGGATTCGAACCTCTATGCCGTATAGCACAAGATTTTGAAACTTGCGTGTCTACCATTTCACCATCAAGGCTTATCAGGATTTATCATACATATTTCTCTATCAGTATTATAATACATCCAATCCATCGATGTCAAGTCAACTTGATTGTTCTAATCTGAATCTGATTGTAACAAATTGAATCCATCGGTGGCAACAGATTCAATCCATCGGTGGCAACAGCTAGTTGATCCTTCTGATTTGATTATAACAAAATCAATCATCGATGTCAAGTCAACTTGATTGTTCTAATCTGATTCAAACAGATTCAATCCGTCGGTGGCAACCACTAGCAACCACTAGTTGACTGTTCTGATCTGATTGTAACAAATTCAATTCGTCGATGGCAATAGCTAGTTGATCCTTCTGATCTGATTGTAACAAATTCAATCCATTGATGGCAATCACTAGTTGCTAGTTGATTGTTCTAATCCAATCTTCTAATAATCCGAAATTGGAACAAATCGAATCCCTAACTCGAACAAATTAATCCATTGATGTCAACCACTAGTTGATTGATGATGTCAATCACTAGTTGACTGTTCTACTATTATTGTATTCGATTCAATCCATCGATGTCAACCACTAGTTGATCCTTCTGATTTCATCGTAGCAAATTGGCTCCATCGGTAGCAACCACTAGTTGATTGTTCTATTCTTATTAGAACAAGTCGAATCCATCGATGGCAACCACTATCAATGAACTATCAATCACTAGTTGATTGTTCTATTCTTATTATAACACATCGAATTCATCGATGGCAACCACTAGTTGATTCTTCGAATCCAAAATACGAACTAGTTGATTCTTCTGATCCAATTAGAGCAAATCCAATTCACTTATGTAATTCACTTATGTCAAGATCCATTTGATTGTTTTAGTTCTAATCGTTTTATTTGAATTCCATTAGATCGAATCCATCGATGGCAACCACAAAATTAGAATTGATTGTTCTATTCTTATTATAACACATCGAATCCACTGATGGCAACCACAAAATTAGAATTGATTGTTCTATTCTTATTATAACACATCGAATCCACTGATGGCAACCACAAAATTAAAAATTAGAATTGATTGTTCTATTCTTATTATAACACATCGAATTCATCGATGGCAACCACAAAATTAAAAATTAGAATTGATTGTTCTATCCTTATTATAACACATCGAATTCATCGATGGCAACCACAAAATTAAAAATTGATTGTTCTATTCTTATTATAACACATCGAATCCACTGATGGCAACCACAAAATTAAAGTAGAGGCGTTTCTATAGAAAGAGAAGCAAAAGGGAGGACGGTGGTAGGGCTCTCCCTGGACGATGGAAAACCCTTCAAGAGAGAAGGTAGGACCCCCTTAATTCAAGAGATTATGTAGGATGAACCTTGGGATGGATTTAGTCAGGATAACATGGATTGGGCGCATAGAGAGGACCCAAAAACGGGAAGCGTTAACGGGGTAAGCTGGGAGAGCGATGGAGGCCATGTCGAAACTGTCGAAAATGTCGACCATGTCGACCATGTCGACCTTTTTCATACTTTTCATCCTTTTCAAGTCGACCAAGGGGGTGGGGATGATCAATTCTATCACGGAACTAATAACAAAATGAATCACTTATTACGTTACGCGCGAACGGTAACATTGTGGGAACCCTAAGTAAATGGGGGAAAAATCTGACCAAAAAAGAGGCCCAAGAAACCGAGCGCTTCCTGTTGGAGCACCCCGAGCTTATAGAACACATACGGGAAGAAAAGAAAGAGTGGACAGAAGAAGAGATCATAGAGTGTGCCTGTAGGTTGGTCAAGGTCGAACCCTCCGTTAGGAATAGTATCGAGCAGCTTCATAGAAGCTTCGAACTACGACACCCTACTAACCACTTACATTTGCCACCACGGTTGGTTCCTTCCACCATGATGAGTGATAAGGTATATCCTTTGGCGGGGCAACTCAAAGGTAGTGTGATCCGTCTGAAAGAGTCCCCGGGCAGAATTACCATATTGGGGGTTGGAAGGAAGACCCTGGCTTGGGTGCCTCTGGGTTTGCTGGGGGAGATTCCTATCTATTTGCGGCCCGTAGATAATAAGAGCATCCCGGAGATTGAGGCTCCTATCCCGCAAGGGAGGAGATGGAATACCCTCTATAAGCAGGTGATGGAGAACAGATACCTGGAAAGGGAGGTCCTTCTGTTTCAAGCCCGTACCCTTTGTATTCCCCCCCTTGAGAGTGAGAAAGTAGAGGATTTGGTAGCGATACTGGGGGTGAAGAGAGAGAGACGGGAAGAAAGGGGGCCGAGAGAGGAGGCCTTAGAGGTTGGTGCGTGTGAAAAGATGGCGGAGCACCTCCGGGGGAGATGGATTTTCCGGTTACCCGATAAGGAATGGTATAGATACGAGGATGATCATTGGTCCACTCGAGATAGCTCTTCCTATGAGTTAATGAATGACATCTTTATGGAAATAAAGAGGATGGGAGGGGAATATACCAAGGCTGAAAGAATAAAGATGGGAACTCTTAAGTTTCGTAAGCTGGTCGAAGAGAATCTTAGGCAGCTACTCTATTGCACGCCTACGCCCTTAAAGGGGTTGCACTTCTTAAACGGGTTATTGGTTGAGGATGAGGATGACGGAATACGTCTGTTACCAATAAAACCGGGGCTTTTTGAGCTCATGGATGGAGACATATTGAAGATTAATTTATTGCGGATCTTTCTGAGGCTTCTTTTTACTCAGAACAATAAAGAACAGGTCAGTCTCTATCTTTGGGGCCCGGGTGCTACGGGAAAGTCTACCTTGGTCCAGCTCCTCGAGTACATAATGGGAGAGGCTTGTTGCGCCTTAGATGTGCTCCGGCTAAATAACCGCTTTGAGATGAGGGCGATCCAGGATAAATACTTGATAACTGTATACTTATGTCAACAGCTAATAACAGGTTTTATTTATTCATTGTATTACATTCAATATACTTGTGTCAACAGCTAATAACGGGTTTTAGAACAAGCTCTAGCTTTCTATTAGTTTAGCTTCTTATTGGTATAGAATCTTCTATCTTCTATATCTTTTACTAGAATCTTCTATCTTCTATCTATCTCCTATTAGTACAGAATCACATTCAAGACACTTTGTCAATAGCTACTACCAATCTTTAGCCCTCTACTTTAGCCCTCTAATACCTACTAACAATTTCTAGCCCTTTATTAGTATAATAGCATATCCAATATACTTTGTCAATAGCTACTAACAATCTTGAGTATTCTACTCGAATAAGAAGAAATCCAAGAACCTTTGTCAAGAGCTAAATAGATTATTGGATCGAAACTGGAATCGATTAAGAAATAAGCTAATAAGTGATGTTATTATAGTATCGGAAACAACAATTCCGATTCGAAGTTAACTCTTCCTAGAACAAATACTTCTATCTCTAATCAGAGATAGAAGTATTTATTCCGCAATTCACAATTCAAAGAATATTCTCTTCTTGTGAGATTGATGATATCAAAATCAACTTATTTCAAAATCTCTTTCTATGAATATTCAATGAATGAGAAGAGCTTTATTTAAAAGAAAGTATTCTGTGCGATTGCAATAATAGGATTTATTAATATCCCTGGTAGAGTAGATGCTACTACACATATAATCATAGTGATCTCGATAGAACTCTTTGGGATTAGAGCATACGACGAAACCTTATAATTCTGTATATAAATAGTTAATTGTCTGTTTTGTTTAGTAAATAATAACTTAATTATTTTTAAGTAGTAATACATAGAAATAACGCTTGTAGAAAGTGCTATTGGAACCAAAAAGTATAAACCTGCTTTCCATCCACACCAGAATAAATAGAGTTTTCCGAAAAAACCTGATAACGGAGGTATGCCACCTAGAGATAGTAGACATAACACTAAAGAGAGAGTTAAGAGAGGATCTTTTGTAGATAATCCCGCATAATCTCGAATATTATCAGTTCCTGTACGCAAACCGAATAAGGTAATACAAGCAAAAGTCCCTAGATTCATAAATATATAAATTAGCATGTAAGTTATCATACTTGCATATCCATTATTAGATTCTGCAGCAATTACTCCAATAATAATATATCCAATCTGACTTATAGAAGAATATGCAAGCATACGTTTCATGCTTATTTGAGTGACAGCAATGAAATTTCCCAATATCATGCTAGAAATAGCTAATATTTCCAGAAGCAGATGCCATTCAGTTGATGAAGAAGGAAATAAAATATTGAAAAGTCGAGTAGCTAAAGCTAAAGCAGCTACTTTCGAAGTCACGGAAAAAAAAGCAACAACTGGAGTGGGGGAGTTAGAGTCGGAAAGAAGATTACTCAATCTTTTCTCTCATTCAAAACCGTGCATGAAACTCTCATTTCACACGGCTCCTAAGTAAAAAAGAGTTTATACGATCATCTCTTTTATAACCTTCCTCGCGTGTGTATAAGATTGAATCTATTCAAAATTATTAGAATCTTTAACTTTTCGAGGAATCCTTTATCAGTAGTCTTTATGAAAATCTATTACTTGTTTAATCATTATAGTCTTTTCCTCCAAAATCGGGAAAAGAAGATTAAATAAGAAAACCATCTGAGTTTATTCGTTTTTAATAGACATGAGATTATTATTTTAGGGTGATCTCTTTGTTGACGAATGCTTCTGCTACACTCGTAGTCTTTGAAGGATTAAAACTAACTATTTAGCATCTTACAAAAGTTATTAAAAATAATATTTTTATACGTCATTTGTTTGATCTTTGCAAAAACTACCCTTAATAACTAACTTATAAAGAGATCTTTTTATTATTCCAAAATCGATCTTCTTTCTTGACTTTGCTTTACCCTAATCATTAAACAAAGATCTTACAAGAATCTTTAGTAAAAGTTATTTAGTAATCCGAGTGAGGATATAAAGTGTTCTTTTCTTTCTCCACATGTCTATAAAGTACCTTAAAAAGTAGATTAATGATCTATTCAATAATCTATTACAGATCTAAGGATTTCTTGAACGAATCACACTCCTTCATATACATCGGGAGTCCATTGATGAAAAGGAACTAACGAGAGTTTGAATCCAACTCCTACAAGAAGAAATATCATTGAGATAAACATCCCTGTAGAATTATACATTTGTGTGGTTAGGAGTCCATTGACTATCCTTTGGAGTTGAATCTCTCCCCCAGACAATCCGTATAGCAAGGAAAAACCATAAACCAAGATAGAAGAACTTGCTCCACCCATAAGTAAATATTTCATGGTAGCTTCATTAGACCGTACATCTTTCTTTGTATATCCAGATAATAGATAAGATGATAATCCTAAACATTCTAAAGCTACAAAAATAGTTACTAAATCATTTGCACAGCATAAAAACATTCCTCCTAAAGTCGCTGTTAATATGAATAATAAAAATTCTGTTAAGGCCGTCTTTGTACATTGTATGTAGTCGATAGATAATGGAATACATAATAATGAACAAATTAAAATAAATAGTCTAAATATATTGTTAAAACTGTTTATTTGAAAAGTCTCAAAAAAAGTCGATACAGGTTCTTCTTTCCATTGAAATAATAAGATTACTACACTGGTAACTAAAGCTGTTAATGATACTAGATAGAGCCAAGGTGTATTTTTTTCGTCGGATATTAAATCAATAATGATAGTAACAATTAGGCTAAGAATTAAAATACATTCTGGCAGAATGGAATTACCATATAGGAGAAATAAATTAAAATCTTTCATAAGAGAAATTCGAGATAAATTGAGAGAGAAAGTAATCATTTTTCGATATGTTCGTTCGAGAAGGCATAAGTAATTTATTAAGATATTTGGTCATTTTCCAAAATTATTAGAAACCTATACTATTATTCTATATTCTATTCTATATTCTATTCTGGACAATTATTTTCTCGATCTTTTTACAATAACTAAATAACTATATATAGTAATAATATATTAGATATTCTATATCGAATGTTTCAATATATTCTGAGAAAGGGATATTTAAGGTCTTTTCTTCTTCCGATTTCTCAGATTCTCTCTCTATTCTTATTACAACATTTCTCTTTCAGAATTCTAGTCTTTATTTTCAAGATGATTAAATAGATTATATCATTAATTATTAGATTCAACTAAAAACGTTCTATAGAACATTTTTAGTTGAATCTAATAATTAACGAAAATGTGCAAAAGCTTTATTGGCTTCTGCCATTCTATGAGTTTCTTCCTTCTTACGTACAGCACTGCCATTATTCTTAGCAGCATCCATTAACTCATAACTTAATTTTAAAGCCATACTTCGACCTGGACGTTTTCGAGATGCTCCTAATAACCACCGAATAGCAAGTGCTTTTCCTTGTGCAGGTATTATCTCAACGGGAACTTGATAAGTTGATCCACCTACACGTCTTGCCTTTACTGCTACGTTCGGAGTTACTCTGCGTACTGCTTGTCGTAAAACAGATAGTGGATTCTTTTGCGTCTTTTGCTTAATCTGCTTCATAGCTTGATAAAGAATTCGATAAGCCAATGATTTTTTACCGTCTTTAAGAAGACGGTTAACCAACATGTTAACTAATCGATTACGATAAATTGGATCTGATTTTGCAGTTTCTCCTGCTGCAGTACTTCGACGTGACATGAGTTTGAAAAGGTATTCTATTTTTGATTTTTGAATTACTATTTAATGATTTATTTTGGCTTTTTCACCCCATATTGTAGGGTGGATCTTTCAGATTCTAAGAGATCTCCCTCCAAACCGTACATACGACTTTCATCGAATACGGCTTTCCATATGATTCTACATCGATAGAATATTTTATCTCTATCCTTGGAGAAGATCATATTTACTCATTAAATATTGAGTATCCGTTTCCCTTTATTCTTCCAGATATTTCTTTCGATAAAAGGAAATCTTGTATTTTATATATCTTCACAACAATAGTCTTTAGGTTCACGAAATGAAAATGAAAGGGTTTTTTAAATCTTATTGATTCTAGCTTAAACTTGTTCTAAAAAAGTCAAGACATTGAAAGATTATTGAAACATAAAAAGAGTCAAGGGAAGACTCAATGAATAATTGGAATAGTAAACCTTAGACACAGATTGGTTTCAAATAGATTTTTAATATTCAAATCCTATAATAGCATGCTTTAGTCCCCTTACAATATTTTCATTATTGGGTTAGCTAGATTTTTGACATATTTTCGATATTAATATGGAATCATTGAGAATGATACAAATGGTAGATAATATTATACAACGCACTAGAACGCCCTTGTTTGCGATCTTTCACCCCTACAGCATCTAGAGTTCCTCGAACAATATGATATCTTACACCAGGTAAATCTTTGACCCTTCCACCTCTTACCAAGACTACTGAATGTTCTTGTAAATTATGGCCAATACCTGGTATGTAAGCCGTGATTTCGAATCCAGAAGTTAATCGGACTCTAGCGACTTTTCGTAAGGCAGAGTTAG